TAAAGTCTTATTATTCTTCGTCTACAAATATCCAAATTTTTATCCCTAATACCCCGTATATAGTTCGAACGGTATAGGAACAATAATCAATTTTAGCTTCAATGGTTTGTAGAGGAACCCTACCCTCTCTGGTCCATTCGACACGTGCAATTTCTTTTCCGTCGATACGCCCTGCAATTTGTACTTGAATTCCTTTTGTATTCGCCTGCTCAGTTAATTCAATAGCTTTTTTCATTGCTTTGCGAAAAGAAACTCTATTCTTTAATTGTCCGGCTATAAATTCTGCAAGAATTTTAGGGTGTCCGTAAGGATTTGCAATTCTTGTAATAGCAATGTTTAGTTTTCGGTTCACACAATTAAGTTCTTTTTGAACATTCATCTGTAATTCTTCTATTCTTCGCGGTCTATTTTCTATTAATAATTTTTGGAATCCTATATAAATTAGGACTTGAATTAGATCGATTCGTTTTTGAATCTCTATCCGTGCAATTCCCTCAACGCCAACACCAGAGGATATTCTCCTATTTTTTTGTACATAATTCTTAATACAGTCTCGTATTTTTTGATCTTCTTGTAGACCTTTAGAATAATTTTTTGGCTGTGCAAACCAAAGAGAATGATGACTTTGTGTTGTACCAAGTCGGAAACCCAGTGGATTTATTTTTTGTCCCATAATCCCCCACTACTATATGTATCATGACATGTCAGATTTTTCTTCTTTTTTTTAATTATCAATCCAGGTTTTTTTGAGTACATGATATATTTTTCAAATTCTTCATATTCATATAAGGATATATCTTTCAAAACAATAGTTATATGACAAGTCGGTCTTTTTATCAGATAACTCCGTCCTCGAGCTCGGGGTTTTAATCTTTTCACAGCAGTACCCTCGCTTACTTCAACTTTACTAATGACTAAATTTGCTTCGTCCAAACCCATATTGTGACTAGCATTTGCTGCTGCGGAATAAATCAATTTTAAAATGGGATAACATGCTCGATAAGGCATGAGTTCTAGTATCATAAGTGTTTCTTCGTAAGAGCGCCCCCGAATCTGATCAATTACCCTTCGGGCTTTGTGAGCAGAGATACATATATGTTGACCTAAAGCGTATACTTCTGTCGATAGATTCTTCTTTCTCTTCTTTATCATAAGGTTTACCTCTCACCAATGAATCTATATTCACTTTGTTAACGATTAACGACGGGATTTATTATAATTTTTTGCATGT